GCATGTACATATATTTATAGATATGTAGGTGCATATCTATCTGTAAAAAATGTGTTAAGTAAGTTTGTACATGCACGTAAACATATATATATGTGTTTTTATATTTGTGTATATGTCTACAATATTAATATTAAAATATAAAATTATATATTATTTAAAAAAAAATATAGTTATTTATATTTAGAGTTTAAGTCTAATGCATATTAATTTGCTATTTAAATTTTAATTTAGAAATGTTAAAAAATGTTTAAATATTCTAGTGTAGTGTGGTGTGGTGTTTAAAAATAATTATTTTACCCCAAAGAAACTATAAAATTTTATTTAATGAAGAAAATAAAATACATATATAAATATGTCATATGTGTTTTATTATTTTTGAAGTATAGTAAATTTTCAAAGAAGTACGAAAAAAAATTCTAAATAAATTTAAATTTATAGATTATTATTATTTGTGGCTATGTTTTATTAAAAAGTTATCAAATATGGGTAACAAGACATATGTTTATATATTTATATGTGTGAGTGTGTACGCATTTTTCTTTATATCTGTGTATGTGTATTTATATTCGTGTATATTATAAGTATGAAATAAGAAAAATAAATATTAGAATAATAAATTAGTATATTTTAGGTTATTTAGTATTGGGCAGGGTTTTAGAAATTTTTAATATTTGGCATGAATAAGTTTATCATTCGGGAGTCCTCTAATTAAGTGCAAGTTAATAGTTCTGTATAAACTAGAATAATATTTTTGACAATTTTAGAATAAAACTTAAATATAAATTTAATTAAAAATAGAGTAAATTTTAAAGATATAAAATATATAAAATTATTAGAAAATATTTAATTTGTTTTTTTAAATTTGTATATTTTTTTTTAAAAAAAAGTTATTTTATATTTATATTAAAATATTTTAAAATTATGCTGTTGACAATACCCACTGTATGGCAATATAATGTACATATGTATGTACGTGTATGAGTGGGTGCATGTGTATGGGCACATAAATAGGGATGTCACGCCCACAGATATATGTATGCATATGTGTATGCGTAGATACTTTTTAGTGTAGATTTTTAGAGTGTGAGTAGAGAAATTTTTTATGAAAATTTAGAGAAATCTAAAAATTTATGAAATCTGTAAATTTAAGTTAGTTTTATAGAATAGAAATATTAAGAAAAAAGATTAAAAATTTTTAAAGAACAAAAAGATAAAGGGATATCGAAAACTGAGCCGAAATCAGTGTTAGTTTTTGTAGACTGCATGGTCATTCCTATAGAGAGACAGTAGAAGACAGAAGATATATGCTTGAATTAGGCTAATAGCAATTTCAAATAAAAAATAACTAATTTGGATAAAAAAAAGAAAGAAAAAAAGAGTTGAGAATAAACTAGAGGCTAAATAAGTTCTGATTAAAATTAGAATGATATGTCCGGCTCTTATATTGGCTGCAAGACGAAAGCCTAGAGTGATAGGGCGGATCAAGATTCTTGTAGTCTCAATTAAAATTAAGAAAGGATTAAGTCACAGAGGTGCGCCTGAAGGAAGAAGATTAGCAGAAGACAATTTTCAGTTAAAAATAAAAGAAGAAAGAAGAAGTCTTATTCATAGAGGGATCCTAAAGTTAAGGGAGAATAATAGATGACTAGAGAGACTAAAAAAATAGGGAAACAGTCCTAGAATATTAAGAAGAATTAAAAGGCAAAAGATTGAAGAAATAAAAAATATGAAACTTTTTAAGAAAATTCTTAAAGTAGAGGATAATTGAGAGAATATGAATAAATCTAGTTTTATTTTTATAAAAATAGAAGATGATGGAAGGATTCATCAAGAAGAGTTAAAAAAAATGTTAATAAAAAGAATAAATATTCAGATCTTATCTCTAAAAAGAAAAATATTTTGGTCAAAAGAAGAAAAAATATCTGTTATCATTATGATTTGAAATATGTTTCATTTAATACTTTGAAAGTATTTAGTTTGTATTAACTTAAGATCATAAGAGGAAAACACAAGATGATCTCAGATTGAGATTAAAATAAAATTTAGAGGGAAGTAGGAAAAATAGATTAAAGTTAAAATTATTCTGACCCAGGTAAAAGGGGGCTCTACTGGGCAGCTTCCAGCTCATCTTAGTAAAAGAAAATTACTAAGGAAAATTCAAAATATAATTTGATTTAGAGGGTAGAATTGAAGACCTTTATGTGTTGACTTGAATAGAGGTAGAAAAAATAATAAAAGAATAGCTAAGAATAAAGAAATTACACCTCCTAGTTTATTAGGAATTGCACGTAAGATAGCATATATTCATAGAAAATATCATTCTGGCTTAATGTGGCCGGGTGTCACTAATGAGTTAGCTTGAATAAAGTTATCAGGGTCGATAAGAAAAGAAGGAGTTAGAAGACAGAAGTTAAGTAAAATTGCCAGAAGTACAATAAATCCTAGAATGTCTTTTAGAGTGTAGTAGGGGTGGAACGGAATTAAATTTGAATCTCTGGAGATTCCTAAAGGATTATTAGAACCTGTTTGGTGAATAAAAAGTATGTGGATTAAGGTGAATATAATTGTAATAAAAGGAAGAAGAAAGTGAAATATAAAAAATCGATTTAAAGTGGGGTCCCTAATTGAGAACCCTCCTCAGATTCAGTTTACAAAAGAAGTCCCAACATAAGGAATTGCAGAAAATAAATTGGTAATCACAGTTGCGCCTCAAAAACTTATTTGACCCCAAGGGAGGACATACCCTAGAAAAGCTGTGGCTATAGCACAAAAAAAAAGAATAATCCCGATGTTTCAGGATCTTTTTATTGTAAATGAGAAACTATAGATTCTTCGAGCCATATGGATATAAAGGCAGATAAAAAATATTGATGCTCCATTAGCATGAATAAAGCGAATAAGTCATCCGAAGTTTACATTTCGTATAATATGAGAGATAGATGAGAAAGCTAAATCAATATTAGAGCAATAGTGTATTGTAAGAAAAAGGCCTGTGATTAGTTGGGTAATTAAAGAGAGCCCGAGAAGAGAGCCAAAGTTTCATCAAATAGATAGATTTCTTGGGGCAGGAAGATCAATTAGAGAAAAAGTGAAGATTTTAAGTAGTGGATGAGATTTATGGATAGGTTTGAACATAGAGAAAAGGGCGTAAGGGAGCTTTAGAAAAAAAAGAAATTTTAGTGACAATGACTAGAGAAAAAAAAAGAAAGATAATAAATATAATTAAAATAAAAATGTTGTTTTTTAAAAAAAGATTAATAGATGAAAAAAAAAAAGATGAGGAGAAATTCATATTAAATGAGATAGTAAAGAGAGAAAAAAAATAGATTAAAGATAAAAAGAAGAAGATAATAAAAGGAAAAATGTTTAGAAATTTAAGTTTTTTATTTATGGAAATAGCTGAAAAATAGATAAGTATGATTAGTATTCCTCTGACGTATACTAAAAATATAAGAATTGATATTCACGAAGAAAAAAAAGAAATAATTAGAGACCTAGTTAAAGCTATTAGTAAGATAAAAATAGCTACGGATACGGGGTTTGAAAGAAGAAAAAATGAAAATATTAAACTAAAAAATAAAGAAAAAGAAAAATAAAGAAACATTTATAAATTTTAGAATTGAACTAAAAAAAAAGAAATCAAAATTCTTTTTGTGCCGTAACGATATTTATAATTATGATCCTCATCAGTAAATAAGGATATAGAGACAGATTCATACGACATCTACAAAATGTCAGTATCAGGTAGCTGCTTCAAAGCCAAAATGATGAAGAGTAGAAAAGTGTATAAAAAAAATTCGATATAGGCAGACAGATAGGAAAATAGATCCGATAAGCACATGAAGACCATGAAAACCAGTGCAAATAAAGAAAGAAGTTCCGTAAGTCCTATCTGCAATAGTAAAGGATGAATCAATATATTCAGTTAGTTGAATAAAAGAAAAATATAAACCTAAAAAAATAGTTAGTGAAAGAGCTTGTTTTGCTTGTATTAAATTGTTTTCTAAGAGACTGTGGTGTGCTCAAGTTACAGTTACTCCAGAAGATAAGAGAATAGAAGTATTTAATAGAGGAATTGAGAAAGGGTTAATTGGAGTAATCCCGATGGGGGGCCAAGTACAACCTATTTCTACAGTGGGTGCAAGACTCCTGTGAAAGAAACCTCAAAAAAAGGCTGCAAAAAAGAGAATTTCAGATAAAATAAATAAAATTATACCTCATCGAAGGTTAATACAAACATATATATTGTGATACCCTTGGAAAGTTCTCTCGCGGATGACATCTCGTCATCAAAGGCAAGAAATTAAGAAAGTTATAGCTAAACCCAAGATTAAGCCAATAGGGGAGTGAAAGTGAAGTCAAGCAGCACCTCCTCTAGTCATTCCTAGAAGGCCCATGGCAGATAGAAAAGGTCACGGACTATATTCAACAATATGGTAAGGCTGACGAATCATTTCTTTTTTGAAAAAACTTTTTCTGTGGAAAAGAAATGTACTTTTTATACTAAAAAAGAAAATAAGAGGTTTTAACCATTTAAAGAGCTACAATCTATTACTTTTTTTTCAGTCATCTTATTATCATTTTCAGTAGAAGTTAGAAATATTGTTTGAAGTTATTAATTTAGGGAGAAAGGGAAGTTGAAATCATCAGAAAATTCTTATTAATGAAATGAGACATAAATAAAAAATAATAGGGAGGAAAGTTCAGTTTAAAGAAGCTAGGTGAGGCATAAGAAAATACAAAAGTAACTTAAAATTGACAATTTAATATTATAATTTAACTAATTTTCTATTTATTAAAAAGATGTACTCATTTAGCGAAAGAGTTGAAGTTAATTACTTCTATTGCGATGGGTATAAAAGAATGGTTAGTTCCACAAATTTCAGAACATTGTCCGTAAAAGACACCAGGACGGCTTGCTGATAGAGTAATTTGGTTTAGACGACCGGGGATTCCGTCTAATTTAATCCCCAATCTCGGGACACATCAAGAATGAATTACATCTGCAGCAGTGACTAGAAGACGAATTTCTGTTTGTATAGGAATTACTATTCGATGATCAACTTCAAGTATTCGGAATTCCCCCATATTTAAGCTATCAGTGGGGATTATATAGGAGTCAAAGTCTAGATTTATGAAGTCTGAATATTCGTATCTTCAGTATCATTGATGGCCGATAGTCTTAATAGTTAGAGAAGGGTGTGAAATTTCATCTATAAGGTAAAGAAGGCGAAGAGAAGGAAGAGCTAGGAAAATCAAGATAATAGCGGGGATGATAGTTCAAATAGTCTCAATTTCTTGGGCTTCAAGAAGAGTTCGGCATGATAAAGAATTTTTTATTAGATAAATAAATATGTAAGATACAAAAGAGAGAATTAAAATTATAATAGTAAGGGCATGGTCATGTAGAGAAATAAGTTGAGTTATAATTGGAGATACTGCATCTTGAAATAGAAGTTGGTTTCAGTGTGCCATTTTAAATAGACTTTTATTAGTTTATAATTAATTAACAGTTAATTGCTATTTATTAGCTTCTATTTATATGAAAAATTAGGGGAAGTCACTATTCCTGTTTCCGGATGATTATGGATATCTAAAGGAAGAAGTTCTTGTCACTCTAAAGAAGTAGGTATGTGAGAAGAGGAAATAATATTACGTTGAGATACTAAAGCTTCTCAAAGAAGAAAAATAAAAAATAGAAGAGAAATAAAAGAAATTATAGCTCCAATAGAAGAAACTACATTTCAAGGTATATACACATCAGGGTAGTCCGTGTATCGACGGGGTATTCCTCTTAGCCCTAGGAAATGCTGAGGAAAAAATGTTAAATTAACTCCGATAAACATTAAAAAAAAATGAGTTTTTGTCCAACGGGGGTGTATAGAAGTTCCTGTAAATAAAGGAAATCAGTGAATTAAGCCCCCAAAAATAGAAAATACTGCCCCCAGTCTTAAAACATAGTGAAAATGAGCTACAACATAGTATGTGTCGTGAAGTATAATATCAAGAGAGCAATTTCCAAGGTTAATTCCAGTTAGCCCACCGACAGTAAATAAAAAAATAAAACCTATTACCCACATCATTGGAGAAGAGTATGAAATTTTAGATCCGTGGATAGTGGCTAGCCATCTAAAAATTTTAATACCAGTAGGGACAGCAATAATTATAGTAGCTGCTGTAAAATAAGCTCGAGTATCTACGTCTATTCCGATGGTGAATATATGATGGGCCCACACTAAAAATCCGATTAAGCCAATTCCTATTATAGCATAGATTATTCCTAAAGATCCAAAAGGCTCTAGTTTAGAAGTATAATGTATTACTAAGTGGGAAATTACCCCAAATCCTGGAAGAATAAGGATATAAACTTCTGGGTGACCAAAAAATCAAAATAAGTGTTGAAATAGAACAGGATCTCCTCCCCCCCTAGGGTCGAAAAAAGATGTGTTTAGATTGCGGTCTGTTAAGAGTATCGTTAGACCTCCTGCTAGAATAGGGACAGATAAAAGAAGAAGAATAGCTGTAAGTTTTACTCTCCAGACATATAAGGGGACTCGTTCTAGACGGAGACCTTTGTATCGTATGTTTATAACTGTAGTAATAAAATTGATAGAAGCAAGAATAGAGGAAAGACCAGATATGTGGATAGAAAAAATAGCAAGATCAATAGAAGGGCCTGCATGAGCAATGTTTGCTGCTAAAGGGGGGTAGACAGTTCAACCAGGGCCTGCTCCTTTTTCAATAAAAGCAGATATTACTAGTAATATTACAGCTGGAGGAAGTAATCAAAATCCTAAGTTATTGACTCGGGGGAAAGCTATATCAGGTGCTCCCAATATTAATGGAAGAAGTCAGTTTCCGAAACCTCTTAAGAGGATAGGTATAACAACAAAAAATATTATTAAAAGTCCGTGAGCAGTAATCAGACAATTATAGATTTGGTCATCCCCTAAAAATGAGCCAGGTTGCCCTAGCTCTAGGCGGATAAGAATTCTTATTCTTGTAGCAATTAAACCGACCCAGATTCCTAAAAGAAGGTATAAAGTACCAATGTCTTTATGATTGGTAGAATAAAGTCAACGCATAAAAAATAGTTAGGACAGGTAAAATTCCTAAAGAAAATAAAAATAATCAGAATAAAAAAGAAGAGGCTTTAAAATTTAAAGAAATTGAAGGTATTTTTATAAGGGATATTCTTGGAAAAATTATTCTTAAATAGAAAAAAAGGGTAAATAAAGACCCTAGAATTAAAAAGAAAGATATTAAGAAAAAGTTACATTTAGAAAGATATATTAAAATTATTCATTTAGGGAAAAACCCTAAAAGAGGAGGGAGGCCTCTTAAAGAGAGGAAAGAAATGCAGATTAAAAAATAGAATGGTTTATTAAAAGAAAAAAGAGAGAATAATTGTTTATTGTTAATAAAATTAAAAGAAAGAAGAGTATAAATTAAAGGGAATAGGATAATAGAATAACAAAAAAAATATATAAAAGATATTATAGGTAAAATAGAAATAATTCTTAAAGTTCAACCTATGTGAGAGATAGAAGAATAAGCTAAAAGATTTCGAAGTTGTGATTGATTTATGCCTCCCAGACCTCCTACCATTCTTCTCACAGAAGCAAGGAAAAAAATAATAAAAAGAGGGTAAAAGGGTGAAATAAGGATTATAATTAGAAGAGGAATTAATTTTTGCCATGTTATGAGAAGTAAACAAGTTGTTCATGAGATAGAGGATAGCACTGAAGGAAATCAAAAGTGACAAGGGGCAATTCTTAGCTTAGTTATTAGCCTTAAGGAAAATAAAATTATTATAATAAAGTTAGAAATTTTAAAAGAAGGGATAAGAATGGAGAGGACGCTTGAAATTAGCATTAATGAACTAAAGAGCTGGATTAGAAAATATTTAATAGAAGCTTCAAAGGAGTAGGACGAGGAAAGAAGAATCGGGATAAACCTAAAAAGATTTAATTCTAAACCGAATCATAGGAAAAATCAATGAGAAGAAGAGATAGCAATTAAAGTTCCTAAAAAAAAGCATGAAAATAATAAAGGAGACCTTGGAAAGAGTTTTAACATAGAAAAAAGGCGGAATTGAACCTGCCGATTATTACTTAGAAGGTAATAAGTACACGAGTTTTTTGGTTCGCTTAAAGATTTTGTTTTAAAGAGGTATGTTTAGTCTGTTTGTGTAAGGTGTACAAATTATAAAAGGAAATTATTTGAACAAGTTTTATGTAAGAAAAAGTTTTTATAAAAAAAATTATTTAGATAAAAAGAAAAGAAGATTGAGAAATACTTAATAAAGGCACATTAGCATAGAAACAGTATGTTTATAAAATTATTTTTTTTTAAGGGAAGTTTTACCTTAAAGAAATTATTAATTTAATCATATTAGAGATCCTTCATTTCATTCATGATAGAGACCTAAAAAAAGAATTAAAATAATTAAGTTTCTTCATATTAAACTAAAATTGTTTATGTTAAATTTTAATAAAATTGGGAGGGGAGAAATTAAAATGATTTCAACATCAAAAATGAGAAAAAGGATAGAAATAAGAAAGAATTGAAGAGAAAATGGGAGACGAGAAGAGCTGTGAGGGTCAAAGCCACATTCGTATGAAGAGAATTTTTCTTTAGATATTATTATTCGCATGCTTAAGAATCAGGAGAAAAAGAAAATTAACAAAGATAGAAAGATACTACATATAAAAAAAATAAAAGAATTAATCATATATTAGAAATATCTAAAATATTTTTTTTTGATTTAAAAGGTCAATGCTTAAGGAAGCTTTCTAATAAATATTAAGAGAGAATCTCTATTTTTAACTTCATCAAAGTTACCCAATTTATTCTGGCACAATATTAAAGAGAATAAGATAAGGATACAGTAAATATAAGAGAAAAAATTGAGACTGGAAGGAAACATTTTCAAGTTAAGGATATTAAATTGTCATAACGAATGCGGGGAAAAGTTCCTCGGATTCAAATAAAAAGACAAGTAAATAAAAGAATTTTTAAAGTAAGAATTAAATCATTTATGATGAAAAAGAAAGAATTAAAAAAAAAAATAGAAGAAAATATTCTTATAGATAAAATTCTGGTATATTCAGCCATAAAAATAAAAGCAAATCTGTTTCTTCTATACTCAATGTTAAAACCTGAGACAAGCTCAGATTCTCCTTCCGATAAGTCAAAAGGAGTGCGGTTTGTCTCAGCTAGTATAGTTCTCACTCATAAGAGAAGAAGAAAAGGGATAACTAGAATTAAAGGAGTAAAGTGGTTTATTAAAATTTTATTTAAATTAAATTCTAAGAGTAAAATAATAATCCTAAGAAAAATAAAAAATATTCTTACTTCATAAGAGATAGTTTGGGCAATTCTACGAATAGCTCCAATTAAAGCATACTTAGAGTTGGATGACCACCCTGATAAGATAAGGGGGTATACTATAATTCTTGAAAAGCAAATAAATAAGAGTCTCCCGAAAGAAAAAAAAATTAAAGGGTATGAAATTGGGTATAAAGACCATATTATAATTGATATTGAAAGTATAAAAATAGGAGATGCTATAAATAGGAAAAAATTAGAAATATTAAGATTTGAGTACTCTTTACAGAAAAGTTTGATAGCATCTGCGAAAGGAAGGGGGATCCCTATCATTCTAATTTTATTAGGCCCCTTACGAAGTTGCACATAGCCTAAAAACTTTCGTTCAAGCAGAGTAAAAAAAGACATAGCAATGAGAATTATTAAATAGTTAATAATTATAAAAATTAGTGATAACATAGCCTTAAAGAAAAGATAAGATTGTTAAAGTTAAATTTAATTTATTTTTAATTTCTTTTAAGTAGAATTTAAAGTGAATTGAACACTTATGGATGATTTTCAAAATCATAGTTTAACAAAATATAAATTCATTATTTAAGTTTTACTTTGTAACAAGAGTTATGTCTATAAAATTTAAAGTAGGGTTTTGTAGTCTCTAGTAAGTGATAAATATCCTATAATTGAACCTAAATCAAACGCACTAATTTGCTTACTTACTATTTATTTTAGTGGCTTAAAAAATTTTATATACTTTCTAAGGTTTAAATTATTTACTAAAAATGGTCCTTTCGTACTGAGGCTTAGAAAATTTAAATTAAGGATATAAACTAACCTGGCTTACGCCGGTCTGAACTCAGCTCATGTAAGATTTTAAAGGTTGAACAAACCTACCTAGTTATTTATTGCAATAAAAGGAAATCTTAAGCCAACATCGAGGTGCTAATCTTTTCTGTTAATTTGAACTTTAAAGAAAAATTAGACTGTTATCCCTATGGTAGCTATTTTCTTTAGTTAAATATTATTAGATCCTAAGAGAGAAATGGCTTTCTTTAAGTAAAAAGAAGATTTTAATCTTCTTTAGTCGCCCCAACTAAATATTAGATTTTTTTAAAAGTTTATTAATATACTTTGTAAAAAAAAAATTATATAAAGCTCAATAGGGTCTTTTTGTCCTATAATAGAATTAAAGCTTTTTCACTTTAAGATTAATTTTTATAAATTTAAATGAGACAGCTAAATTTTCGTTTATTCATTCATTCTAGCCTTTAATTAAAAAGCAAATGATTATGCTACCTTCGCACGGTCAGGATACCGCGGCCATTTAATATAAAATCATTGGGCAGAAGATACTTTTTATTTTTAATTTTCAAAAAGCTATGTTTTTGGTAAACAGTCGAAATTTGTATATGCCGAGTTCCTTATTTAAAAATAAAATAAAATAAAATATTAAGATTTTTATTTAAATTAATAATGGTATATTAAATTAAAATAGGTTCTTTAATAAGAATAATACTAATCTTAGAAGAATATATTGATAAAAAAATTAATATAAAATTTTTACTATTTATTGTAACAGAGAAAAATAATTTAAAAATTTTGATATAATTTTTAGGTATAAAACAATATAAGTTGATATAAACTTTTAATATTACAAAAAAAAATTTTTTAAGGTGTATTAACACGTATAATAAAGCTTTTCCTTTATTATTTATTTTAATACATTATTAAGCTTACTTAAATAAGGTTAGTAAAAAACCAGCTATAAATTTATGCGATAAGTATGTAGCTTCTAAGATTTTCTTTTAAAATTATTATGTTATATAAATTTTTTTGTTCTTAACAAGAAAAAATTAGCTCATGAAATTTTCGGGTTATATTAATTTAAATTAAAGTTTACTAAGCCATTATACACAAGGTATAAATTTTAAATTTTACTTTTTTAAAAAAAAGTTTCCTTTGAAGTACTGTTTTTAGAAGATTTAAAAATTTTTAATTTTAATTTTTTTTTTTTTTTTTTAAGATAAATTTAATTTTTTTTTTAGTGTAAATAAAAGGCATTATTATATGCTATATCTTTAGGCACAATTTCCATTACACCTACTATGTTTCGACTTATCTTTTTTTTCAAAAAGAGTGACGGGCGATATGTACATACTTTAGGTATCATTATTCATTTTATTTAAGTTAATAAAATTACTATTAAGTTCGTTTTTATTATAATTTTCATTTAAAGTCTAAAATTTAGTTAAAAATGTAACCCATATTAGCCTTAATATAAACTGTACTAGGACCTGACATAAAAATTATATATTATTAGGTTTATTAGCATTTAGATGATAAACTGATGACGGCAGTATACAAGTTGAAAGTTTCAAATTAAGGTAAGATTAACGTGGATTGTCGGATTAAAATACAGGTTCCCCTAATTAGATAAAGTACTGCCAAGTTCTTTGAGTTTTAAATATGTATTTGTAGTTCTCTAGAGTTATTTAAGGTTTAAAATAAAAGGGTATCTAATCCTTGTTTTTAAGTAAACTTTCATGAAATAAAAAAAAAAGATATAAAAAGAAAAATAAAATTTTAAGATTAAACTTTTAATTATTTATAATATATCAAGATTGTAAAAATCATTTTTCTAAGGAAATTTATTTAAGTTTATCGTATAACCGCGGTAGCTGGCACGAATTTTACCAACTTTAAAATTTTTACCAGAACTTACATTTATAGTTTATCTAGTATTAATTACTGCAGGCATAAATATATATATATGTATTTAAAATATATTGAATAGAATATTATGGGAGTAAAAATTTTTGCATGTATAAATATGAATTTAATAAATTTATTAGCTAGAATCAAACTTAATAAAAGAAAATATCATAAATGGGGTATGAACCCAGTAGCTTAAATTTAGCTTATTTTATTAAATCTTAGATAAAATCTATTTTAAAGTTGCAGTTTAAGGTTATGAATTAACTATAAGATTAAATTAAAAATAAGTTAATTTTAAAGATTAAAATAAAAAGGGGAGTAAAATGAAGAAAAATTGATAAGAATGAAATAGAAGGAATTGATATAAAAAAGTTTATAGGTTTATAAAAATTTCCGTGCTGAGAAGAAATGTAAATAAAAAAAGAATATAGTGCTGTAAAAAACCTTAGTATTGCTAGAGGAATGCTTAAAAGTAAAGAAAATGGGATAATAGAGGAGAATAGCATAATTTCTCTTATTAAGTTTAAAGACGGAGGTGCTGACATATTAAGAGCATTTAAAATAAATCATCATAAAGAAATTATAGGGAAAATAGAAGAAATTCCTTTTAAAAGAAAAATTCTTCGTGTAAAAGAAGAAGAATATATAATATTAGTAATTAGGAATAAAGAAGAAGATGTAAATCCATGTCTTAATATTAATATAAAAGAGCCTCTTCAGCCTCAAGAAGACAAAGAGATTATTCCTATAAGAAGAATAGACATATGTCTTACAGATGAGTAAGCAATTAAGGATTTTATGTCTGTTTGGCGGATACATATAATTCTAATAATATTTCTTCCTAATAGACAAATAGGAAATAAAATAAAGAAAATAGATTTATTTAAATAAAAGAAAAGAGAGGAAAATCGAATAATTCCGTATCTTCCTAGCTTTAAGAGTACTCTGGCTAAAATTATTGAACCTGCAACAGGTGCTTCAACATGAGCTTTAGGAAGTCATAAGTGAAGAGAGAATATAGGAAGTTTAATTAAAAATGCTATGAGAGATATTATTCAAAGAAGTAAATTAAATTTCTCAGAAGGAAATTTTCAGCAAAAAAAAAATATATTTATAAAAGAGTTATTATTGAATAAAAGAAAAATTATAATAAGAAGAGGAAGAGAAGCAGTAATTGTGTATATTAAAAGATATAGACTAGCAAAAATCCGTTCTGGTTGGTAGCCTCAAATTATAATTATAGAAAAGATCGGGATCAAGGATGACTCGAAAAAAATATAAAAAAGAAATATATTATTAGTTGAAAAGGTTAAAAAAAGTAAGATAAATAAAAATAAAGTAATATTAATAAAAGATTTATAGGATGTTAAGTTTAGTAGAGAAAATCTTGACATGATTATTAAAGCTGTGATTCATAAAGATAAAATAATAAGAAAAGATCTGATGATATCAATAGAGAAATATTTATTAAAAGAAATAATTAAATTATTTAATGGAAAAAAAAAAATAATAAAAAGAGGGGTAAAGAAAAATAAAAGATTTATGATGATAAATCAAAAGTTATTTTTAGATATAAATATATTTAAAAAAAAGAAAGAAAAAATTGGAATAATTAATTTTAACATTTGATTAAAGATAGAAGATTTATTAAATCTGACCCATACGCCCGAGTTATTAATACTAATAGAGATAGTCTGACTCTTACTTCGCAAACTCTTAAGGTAAGGAAAATCATTAAAAAAAAAATATTAGATTGCGAAGTTTGTCTTAGGGAAATAATACATATTAAAATAATAATAATTATAATAACTTCAGCATAAAGAAAAGATATAAGAAGATGTTTTATTTGAGAAAAAAGAGAAATAAAAATTATTAGTATAATAAAATATAGAAGAAAAAAAATCATAGTTAAAGGAATATAAATTCTTTTTTTGATTTACAAAATCAATGCATATTTGCTTCTTTTAACTCAGAAAACAGTATAAACTGATTATTGGCACCCAAAGACAAAGTTTTATATAAACTATTTTCTGGATTTTAAATTTTTAAAAATTTTTTTAACATGAAAAGTTAATGTATTTTTGTATACTATTAAAATTATTTTAAAGAAATTACTATTAAAGCATCTTCAGTGCTTTGCTTTATTTTTAAGCTATTAAAATAATAAAAAAATAAAAGAGGAAAAATAATTATACATCTAAAAAATATAAGTTTATTAATAATATTAGAGTAAATTGGGAGATAAAGAATAGTAATATATTTTAGGAATCTTAAAGGATTAGTAAATAATTCTAATCAAAATCTATCGTTACTGTAGTTAAAAAGAAAAGAGATTTTTAAAGGTTTATAAATTATATTTTGAGTAGAAAAGGGAGAAATAAATCATATTGAAGAAGATAAAAAAAAATAAAATTTAGAAAAAAAATAAATTTTATTTATTTTAAATAAAAAAGGAGTTAACAAACCTAAAAAAGAGAAAAAAATAATACTTAATTTTATAAAAAGAGGGGAAAAAGAATAAAGAGGGGGTAAAAGTAGTCATCTTAAAGAAGATCCGCCAATAATAGCAAAAAAAGATATAAAAATTATAGGAAAATTGAAGTTATATTTAATATTAGAAAAATTTTTAAAAGGAAAAAAAAGTTGAGGTGACCAAAAAATTATTAATATTAGACGAAAAGAGTAATTTATAGTTAATCTGATAGAGATTAGAATAATAAGAAAGATGAAAGTATTGAGAGAATAGATGAAAGATTCTTCAATAATTATGTCTTTAGAATAAAATCCTGCTAAAAAAGGAAGACCGCATAGTGCTATATTTGCAATTATTATAGAAGATGAAGTAATAGGTATAAATTTTCTAAGGTTTCTTATTATTCGGACATCTTGAGTGTGATTAGTATAAAAAATAATAGTTCCTGCACATAAGAATAAAAGAGCTTTAAATAAAGCATGGGTTAGTAAGTGAAAAAAAGTAAATAGAGGAGCATTTAAAGATAAGCTTATTATTATTAAGCCTAACTGCCTTAAAGTAGATAAAGCAATAATTTTTTTTAAATCGTATTGGAAAGAAGCACTAAGTCCGGCCATAAGTATAGTTAAAGAAGAAATAATTAATAAGAAATAGTTAAAAAAATAGAATTGAGATAAAAAGGGGTAAAATCGGAAGAGAAGAAATACACCTGCAGTTACTAAAGTCGAGGAATGGACTAAAGCAGAAACTGGTGTCGGGGCTTCTATAGCAGCAGGGAGTCAACTAGAAAAAGGAATTTGGGCTCTTTTTGTTATCCCTGCCACTAAAAGAAAGATAGAAATATATATATAAAAGTGAGAATGAGATATGTAAATAATATTTCAGTGTCCTTGATGAAGTGTTAAGATAATTCTTAAGATAAGTATAGAATCCCCGATTCGGTTAGAAAGAGCTGTAAATATACCTGCTGAAAGAGAAGAAGAATTTTGATAAAAAATAATAAGAAGAAAAGAAGAAAGACCAAGACCATCTCACCCCAGGAGAAGGATAATTAAATTAGGAAAAAAAACAAGTATGTTTATTCTTAGAATAAAGATGCAAATTAGTTTAGAAAATCGAATATTATTTTTTCTATGAAGTATATAAGAAGAAGAAAATAATAAAACATTAAAAGAAATAAATAAAATAATAGAAGAGAATAAAAGACTATAGAAATCAAATATTATAGAAAAAAAAAGGGGAGTTGAAAAAAAAGAAGAAACCTCTCATTCTAAAAAAATTGAAAAATTAGAAAATAAAAGAAATATTCTAAATAAAAATAAAAAAATTATTAGGAAAAAGACTATAAAAGGAATAAGAAAATTAAACATGACCTTGGGTTATTTTTAGAATAAAAAAAAAGATTCATTTTTGAAATCACAATTCAAAGTTTTAGATAAACTATAAAAATAATTTTATTTATGAAGAGGAATAATAAAAAGAAAATATAATGTGAAAAATTTTATTTTCGCCGACAGGGGACCAAATTTTAAGGGTACCCCTGTCGGCAAGTAGGTTAAGAGAGACTTAGTTAAATTTTAAAAAAGTGGGGCGTATCTGTATAGGATCTTATTTCTTTAGAGGAGATTTGGGTAAAATAGGTAAAAATGAAATTTGCTACGGGAAATATTAAGGAGGACAGGTATAAAATAGGTACGCATACAAAAAATTTTATATATAATATAGTATACATATCTATATACATATAAACACACGCATATATAATAAATATTATTAATATTTAAAATTTTATATATATATATATAAACACACACATGTGTGTATAAATACATATATATATATATATATGTGTGTGTGTGTACACATATACATATATATAAAAAAAAAAAATTATATATTTATATATATTTATTTTTATATAAATATATTTATATAAAGATACATATATACATATGTATATATATATGTGTGTGTGTGCATATATATATATATTTTTATTAATGTATATAAATGTGTGTATATACACATATATATATTTTTTTAAAAAAAAAAGAATAAGTATAAATATATGTTTATATGTGGATTTATATTTTTAGACACATACAGTAATTAGATTTATATGTGCGTGTAAACATATGTGTGTATGTGAGTACATATATTTTATGAACACATTCGTGTATAAATATGTACATACACTTATGTTTATGTATGTGTATATGTGTGTGTGCATATTTATACATATATTTACATGTATCTTCTTATGTGTCATTTCTTATGTATGTGCACACACACATACATATATTTGTATATGTACATATTTTAGACATACATATTTTTATATATACATATATTTATTGATATATAACTACTTATTTATATATAAAAAATATAACAAATACCGATATAAACATGCACATATAAGCATGTATTTGTGTGCGTATGTGTGTGTGTGATATTAACTTTTAAATATAAAATTATATTTTATTTATAAGATATAGTTGTTTATGTTCAGAAAATTAATTTTAATATGTATATGTATATATTATTTTGTTATTTAACTTTTAATTCTGAAATATTAAAAAAAAAATGTTTTAATATTTTTGTACAGTACATTGTTAAATAAGATATTTATTTTATCTTAATGAATTTTTTTTTAAAGTTCTGTCTAAGGGAAAAGATACATACACATATATATATAAAGACATAAATACATATGTGTGTGTGTAGTTGGGTATATTATATATGGTTCATTATTATTGAGATATTATTAATTTTTATAGGAATATGAAAAATTTCTAAATAAATTTAAATTTATAATTATTGTTATTTGCAGTCATGTTTTATATTTGAAAATTATTAAATATAAATTATAAAATATATGTGTGTATGTATAAATATATGTATGTGTGTGCATATTTTCTTCATGTATTTATGTGCATATGTATTTCTGCGTATAATGCACATGAAGTAAGAAGATTAAATGTTAATATAATAAAATAGTATATATAGATTATTTAATTTTAAATAAAATTTTAGAAATTTTTAATGTTTGAAATAAGCGAATTTATCATTTGGAATTTTTTTTTAAGTGTGAGTTTTTTTTAAATTAGAATAATATTTTTAGTAGCTTTAGATTAAAAAAAGAATTTATTTTTGAAATTATTGTTTAAAGTTAAAAACAAATTGTAAAAATAATTTTATTTTTAAAAGGAAACAAAAAAAAAGAAAATATAATGTAAAAAAAATTTGATTTTCGCCGACAGGGGATTAAATTTTAAGGGTAACCCTGTCGGCGAGTATATTAGAGAGATTTGGCTAAATTTTAAAAAAGTGGGGGCGTGTAAGTGTAAAATCTTATTTTTTTAGAATAGACCCGGATAAGATAGGTAAAAATGAAATTTGTCACAGGAGTATTTAAGGAGGATAGGTATAAAAAATAGGTATGTAGATAAAATTTTTTATGTATAACATACTATATAAAAATATGAATGTGCACACATATATTTATACACACATATGTATACATATAGTAAATATTATTAGTATTTATAAATTTATATACATATATATATATATATGTATATATACTTATAAATGTACACATATATATATACACGTACACATACACAAATATTCATATATATATATATACATGTGTGTGTGTGCATACATACATATGCATATGTATATAAAAAAAATATACATATATATATAAAAAAAAATATACATATATATATTTTTTTTTAATTAAAATATATATATATAAATGAATATATATATATATTTTTTTTTTTAAAAAAAAAGAATAAATATAAATATATACTTATATATGAATACATATTTTTACACATGTACAGAAGATATATTTATATGTGTGCGTAAATACACGTGTGTGCGCGGACATGAAAATTTTATACGCACAGTTCTATATAAATATACATATATAAATATATATACACATACATATATATGTGTGTGTGTATGTTTTGTACTTATATATTTATATGTATCTTCTTATGTGTGGTTAGGTGTAAGTGGGCATGCGCATACACATATAGGTAAACACATATACATATATGTGTGTATATATTTTCCCTGGGTACATATGTATATATATTTCTTCGTATATATACACATATGTATATAAACATATAATTATATATATAAAAAAAAATGTTAGATACTAGTTCACACACACACATATATGTGTGTGTACGTGTATATGAGTGTGTATGAATGTGTGTGTAAATGAGTGTATGTGTGTACATACGGGTATTTCTGTGCGGGCACATGTGTTTAAATGTGTATATATATATATATGAGTGTATGCGTGTACGCATATGTATATTTGTGTGTGTGTACATGTGTGTGTGTGAGTAAACTTAGATATTATACATATACACACACACGTATATATATGTGGTGTATTATTATTGAGGTAGTGTAGACTTTCGCAGAGATATGAAAAATTTCTAAATAAATTTAAATTTGTAATTATTATCATTATTTATTATTATGCTTTATATTTAAAATTTATTAAATAAAAATTATAAAAATCATACGCACACACGTATAGACATATAAATGTGTGTATATTTTTCTCTATGGGCATGGGTGTACTTATGTTTTTATACATTAAGTATATGAAGTAAGAAAATTAAATGTTAATATAATAAGTTAGTATATCTATGCTACTTAACCTTAAATGAAATTTTAGAAATTTTTAATGTTTAAAATGAGTAAACTTATCACTTGGAAATTTTTTTTAAGTGCGAGTTATTTTTTCTTTATAAATTAGAATAGTATTTTTAATAGTTTTAGATAAAAAAAAAGAATTTATTTTTAAAACTATTGTTTAAAGTTAAAAAATAAATTATAAAAATAATTTTATTTTAAAGAGGAGGTAGAAAAAAGAGAAATATAATGAAAAAAAAAAATTGATTTTCGCCGACAGGGGTCCAAATTTTAAGGGATATCACTGTCGGCG